AATTTGAAAAACTATTAATTGGTTTTATAATTTCTATCTAATGGAATATGCCATTATAGAAGCTAGTGGTCGACAGTTTTGGGTAGAGCCAAATAAATTTATTGAATTGAATCGTTTACCTCTTAGAATTGGTAGTACTATTCTTATTAAAAGAATTTTATTTGTAAAAAAAAAAACAAATACTTTTATTGGACAACCATATTTAACTAATATCGTATTAAAAGGAATAATTAGTAAACATTTTTTAGGTTCTAAAATTCTTGTTTTTAAAATGAAACCAAAAAAAAAATATCGTAAAAAAATGGGTCATAGACAAAAATTAACAAGACTATTAATTAGTTCTATTGAAATAAAATAATTTTCCTTAATATCTAAATATATTGATCATTTTAAATTAGTGATATTTATCTATTGCTAATTTTAGTAGAAAATATAAACTTGGAGTATAAATAATTGTGTCTATTGGGATCTTTGGAAATAAGATTGGAATGACTCAGGTCTTTAATAAAGATGGTTTAGCTTTACCCGTAACTGTAATTAGAGTTGGAAATTGTTTTATTACTCAACTTAAGACAGAATCTATAAATGGTTATAACGCAATACAAATAGGATATTCAAAAAGACAACGAATAAGAATGAATAAAGCAGAACTAGGTCATCTGATAAAAAATGGATTACCACCTTTACTTCATTTACAAGAGTATAAAGTCCCAGATTTAAATCATTATTCATTAGGACAAATAATAAATGTTAGTCACTTTAAAATTGGTCAATTGGTTAATGTTAGTGGAAAATCTATAGGAAAAGGTTTTAGCGGAAATCAAAAAAGACATAAATTTAAAAGAGGACCAATGACGCATGGATCCAAAAACCATAAGGCTCCAGGTTCAATAGGTCCAGGAACAACTCCAGGTCGAGTATTACCTGGAAAAAAAATGGCGGGCCAATTGGGAGCCAGAAGAATTACTGTGTCAAAAGTTCGAATTTTAGGAATAGATGAGAAACAAAATCTTTTAATTTTAAAAGGAAGTATCCCAGGAAAATCTGGAAATTTATTAAGTATTAGCTGTTCAGATCAACTTAAAAAAATAAAATAAAAAATGATCTATGGTTTCAAAAAAAATTCTTACTTTCACTATTAAATCTTTAAAAGGAGATACAGATAAAACAACATTGTCTTTAAAAGTAAAAGAGCTCAATGATACCAATAATTATGTGATTCAGCGTGCATATTTAACACAAAGACTAAATGAAAGACAAGGTACAGCAAATACATTGACACGAGCTGAGGTTAGAGGGGGAGGTCGAAAACCTTGGCGCCAAAAAGGTATGGGACGAGCACGAGCTGGTTCTAACACTTCACCTTTATGGAAGGGGGGTGGAGTTTCATTTGGACCGAAACCTAAATTATATTTAAATAAGATAAATCGTAAAGAATGGAAATTAGGTTTACGAAATTTATTAGTTGCAAAGGAAAAAAATATAACTGTAATAGAGAATATTAGCATTACAGAATATAAGACTAAAAATATTATTAAAATACTAGAGGATTTTAGTATAAACTTAGCAAAAGATACATTAATTATTCTTCCAACAATAGAAAAAGAATTGTTACGATCAACTAGTAATATTAAAACAATTAAATTAACATTAGCTAATAATTTAAATTTGAAACAAATTTTATTAGCTAAAAACTTACTAGTAATAAAAGATAGTCTAAAAATAATTGAGGATACTTATAATGGTTAAAAGAAAATTAAGTTCACTTATTGATTTAATTAAATACCCAGTAACAACACCAAAAACTCTTCTATTATTAGAAAATAATCAATACACCTTTATGGTAGATCCGAAGCTTAATAAATTTAATATAAAAAAATCAATTGAATTTTTATTTAATGTAAAAGTTATTAAAGTTAATAGTTGTAATCTACCAAAAAAAAAACGTCGTGTAGGTCGATTTACCGGTGTTCGACCACGCTATAAAAAAGTAATAGTTAAATTAGCAAATAATGATAAAATCGAACTCTTTTCTAACAGTTAAAGAAAAAAGAATCGTTAAGGAGTAAAAGTTATGACTATTCGCATCTGTAAAGTTTATACAATTGGAACAAGAAATACTATTTTTCCAGCATTTGATGATATTACTAAGTCACAACCAGAAAGAAATTTAATTGCTAAAAATCATCGAAAAAAAGGTCGTAATAATAAGGGCATAATTACTATAAGACATCACGGAGGTGGGCATAAAAGACGTTACAGAACAATTGATTTTAAACGAAGAAAACATAATAGAGTTGGGTATGTATACTCTATCGAATATGATCCAAACCGTAATGCTAGAATTGCATTAGTGCATTATGATAATGGGGAGAAAAATTATATCATTTGTCCTGATTCTTTAAAAATTGGTAATAAAATTTTATCTGGACCAGATGCTCCGATTGAAATAGGAAATGCATTACCTTTAGAAAATATACCCTTGGGGACCTCCGTCCATAATATAGAATTATCCTTTAATAAAGGTGGTCAAATAGTCAGAGCAGCAGGAACTGCTGCTCGGATTTTAGCAAAAGAAAATAATTATGTTACCTTAAGACTACCATCCAAAGAAATAAGACTAATCCATAAGAGTTGTTATGCCACTATAGGGACCGTAAGTAATAAAGATCATAATAATATTAAATTGGGGAAAGCAGGTCGTAAACGTTGGCTTGGTGTTAGACCAACAGTTCGGGGTTCAGTAATGAATCCTTGTGATCATCCACATGGAGGGGGAGAGGGTCGTGCCACAATTGGACGCCCTAAAGCCTATACTCCTTGGGGTAAGTCTACGCTTGGAGTTAAAACAAGAAAAAAGGCAAAATATAGCGATATTTATATAGTTCGCTCAAGAATATAAAATTATAATTCTACGTTAAAGAAATTTAAGATATATATATTATGGCAAGATCTTTTCGTAAAGGACCCTTTATAGCTTATCATTTATTACAAAAAATTGAAAAAATGAATAAGACTGAAAAAAAAAATATGATTAAAACTTGGTCGCGTTCATCAATTATTATTCCATCTATGATTGGGCATACAATCGCAGTATATAATGGTAAGCAACATATTCCTCTTTTTATTTCTGAGCAAATTATTGGTCATAAACTAGGAGAATTTGTACCAACTAGAAATTTTCGTTCGCACCTAAAAAATAGCGATAGAAGGTTAAAAAGGAAATAAAATAAAAAAGTAAAGGAAAAATAAATGAGAAAGAAACAGACAGCAAAAGCTGTTAGTAAATATATTCGAATATCCTCAACTAAAGTTAGACGAGTTTTAGATCAAATCAGAGGACGTTCTTATTTAGAAGCTTTAATGTTATTACAATTTATGCCCTATCGAGCTTGTGGTCCAATATGGCAAGTATTAAATTCTGCAGCAGCTAATGCAGAGCATAATAATCGTTTAAGTAAAGAAGAGTTGAAAGTAAAAATAGCCTTTGCGGATCAAGGTCCATCCTTACGGAGATTTAGACCCCGGGCTCAAGGACGAGGGTATCAAATACGTAAACCTACTTGCCATATTACGATAATTTTAGAGGCTATTCCTTAATATAAAAAAACTTTGCTAATATTAAATTAATTTAAATTATGTTATGGGACACAAAACACATCCTTTAGGCTTTAGATTAGGAGGTTTACAAGATGATAGATCATTATGGTATAGTGGAGTCAATACTTATATTTCTTTTTTAAAAAATGATTATCAAATTAGAGAATATATTTATTCTTTTTTATCCTTAAATAAGGTAGGATATTCAGGTATTACTAAAATTATAATTAGAAATGATGGAATAAAAAAGAAAGTTTATGTTGAAATCCAGTCGGTAGTTCCAGGACGTATTATAGGAAAATCCGGATCCCTTTTGAAGAAACTTGATGAAAAACTTCAATTATTAATATTAGATAGAAAAGTTTTAATTAATATTGTTGAAATAGAACAACCATATCAAGAAGCTAGTATATTGGTTGATATTTTGGTAAAAAAACTAGAAGAACGTGTTGCTTATAGAAAATGTGTTCGAGAAATCCTTCAACGTTATAGAACAGAAGAAGGATTAAAAGGGATTAAAATACAAATAGCTGGACGTTTAAACGGGGCAGAAATCGCTCGAATAGAATGGGTCAGAGAAGGAAGGGTTCCCCTTCAAACTTTGCGTGCTGACATAGATTATTCATATAAAACAGCTCAGACTACTTATGGAATTTTAGGGATTAAATTATGGCTTTTTAAAAAAGAAGTTTTAACAAAGAATTTTATTTAAAAATAAAGAAAAATGCTAAGTCCAAAAAGAACAAAGTTTAGGAAACAACATCGAGGTAACTTAAAAGGAAAAGTTTTCAATAGAAGTACTATTAATTTTGGTGATTATGCTATTCAAGCATTAGAACCAACTTGGTTAACTTCTCGACAGATTGAAGCTACAAGACGAACAATTACAAGATATACGAAACGAGGGGGCAAATTATGGATAACTATTTTTCCGGATAAACCTATAACAGCACGAGCAGCTGAATCGAGAATGGGATCAGGTAAAGGTACTGTTGATTATTGGGTAGCGGTGATTAAACCTGGTACTATTTTATTTGAATTAAGTGGTGTTCCCTTAAAACTTGCTAAGGATGCTATGCAAATAGCGTCTTATAAATTACCTATTAAAACAAAATTTCTTAGCCGAATAAAATAAATATATGAGTCTACCAAAAATGGATGAAATTCAAAATCTAAACAAAAATGAGTTAGAAAATGAGATATTAAATATCAAAAAAGAATTATTTAAATTACGTTTTTCCCGCGCTAACAAACAATCTTTTAAATCTCATCAATTTAAACATCAAAAACATCGTCTTGCACAATTATTAATGAAGCATCAAAGTAATTAAAATTTTTACTAAACGATAAATATTTATGGTTAAATTACAAAGACTTGGTATTGTAATAAGTGATAAAATGCAAAAAAGTGTCGTTGTAGCTGTTGAATATCGTTATAAACATCAGTTTTATTCGAAAATTGTAACAAGAACAAAACGTTATTTGGCACATGATGAAGAAAATAGCTGTAATATTGGAGATGAAGTACTAGTAGAGGAAAGTCGCCCACTAAGTAAAAGAAAACGTTGGATAGTGAAAAAAATATTAAATAAAGCAGTCCTTATTAGTTAATTAACATAATTTATATAATATGATACAACCTCAAACATACTTAACAGTGGCAGATAATACAGGGGCCAAAAAAATTATGTGCATTCGTGTACTTGGTGGTCGTAGAAAATATGCTACAATTGGAGATATTATAGTTGGAGTTGTAAAAGAAGCTACTCCAAATATGTTAACTAAAAGATCAGATATTGTTAAAGCTGTTGTTATTCGTACTAAAAAAGCGGTTTCGCGTCGGGATGGCACTAGTATTAGTTTTGATGATAATGCTGCTGTTATAATAAATACTGATAAAAATCCAAAAGGAACGAGAATTTTTGGTCCGATAGCAAGAGAAATTCGTGATAAAGATTTTACCAAAATTGTTTCATTAGCACCTGAGGTTATTTAGATGAAAAAAACTAAATTAAAAAGAAAAGTACATATAAAAATTGGGGAGACAGTAAAAGTAATTTCTGGTCAAGAAAAAGGTAAAATAGGGTTAGTGAAAAAAATAGTCCGCTCAAAAAATAAACTTATTATTCAAGGGATTAATATTAGAACTAAACATATTAAATCTAATAGGCCTGGAGAAGACGGAGAAATTAAGCGAATAGAATTTCCAATTGACAGTTCAAATGTATCATCTTATAAGGAATAATATTCTATGATAAATCATAATGGGATTAAAACGAAAAATTTGAAATTTTTGTATAAGGATCTAATATTCCACAATTTAATTAAACAATTTAACTATAGGAATAATCATCAAGTTCCTAAATTGGTTAAGATCCAAATAAATCGAGGTTTAGGAGGAGATGGCCAAAATAATAAAATACTACAAAAATCTATTGAAGAGATACGCATAATTACAGGACAACATCCAATTATAACTAAGGCAAAAAACTCGATAGCGGGTTTTAAAGTTCGAGAAGAAATGGTTTTGGGGGTTACTGTGACGCTTAGAAATAAAAAAATGTATGCGTTTTTAGAAAAATTAATTCATCTTGTTTTACCAAGAATTAGAGATTTTAGAGGACTAAGCCTTAAAGGTTTTGATCGTAATGGAAATTACAATTTTGGATTAAAAGAACAGTTAGTATTTCCAGAAATTAATTATGAGAATGTTGATCAAATACGAGGTCTAAATATATCAATTGTAACCACAGCAAAAACGAAAAGTGAAGGTGTTGCTCTTTTAAAAGAATTTGGTTTCCCGTTAAATGAGTAAAAAGGAGAATTAAATTAAAATGACTACAGATAGGATTGCAGATATGTTAACTCGTATTAGAAATGCAAATTTAGTTCGTCACCAAATTGTTCGTGTTATAAAAACTAAAATTATTTTTTCACTTACCAAAATTCTAAAAGAAGAAGGTTACATATCTAGTTTTGAAGAAATTGAAATAGATAATAAAAAATATTTACTACTTTGCTTAAAGTACCATAATCAGAAACGAGAACCAATTATAACAGGAATTAAGAGAATAAGTAAACCAGGTTTAAGAGTTTATGTCAATAAAAGTAACTTACCAAATATTTTAAATAATCTAGGTATAGCAATATTATCAACCTCTAAAGGTATTATCACTAATCATAAAGCAAAAAAATTAGGCATCGGTGGTGAAGTTATTTGTTATATTTGGTAATAAATATTTAAATTTATATGTCAAGAATAGGTAAATTACCAATAAAGGTACCCTCAAATGTACAGGTAGAGATTAATAAACAAATGATCAATATTTCCGGCCCACATGGAAAACTTTTTAGAAAAATCTCTGATTCAATTTTAGTTGAAATGAATGAAAATCTCATAACAATTACTAAAGCAAATAATACGAAAATAGCAAATCAGCTTTATGGCCTAACACGAACTCTAATCAATAATATGGTTATTGGAGTTTCACAAAAATTCACCAATACATTACTACTTCAAGGAGTTGGTTATAGAGCGCAAGTAAGCAATACCAATTTGATTTTAAATTTAGGTTATAGTCATCCGATATCAATACCAATACCAGTAGGGATTGATATTAAAATAGAGAAAAATATAGTAATAACTATTACGGGATTTGATAAGGAACTTGTCGGTCAATTGGGAGCGACAATTCGAAGTAAACGTCCTCCTGAACCTTATAAAGGCAAAGGAATATTATATAAAAACGAAATTATTAAACGTAAAATAGGAAAATCCGGTAAATAAGAAATTATGGGAAAACGAGGAAAGAAAAAAATTAAAGGTAATAATTTTAAACCAAGGTTATCTATTCATCGATCAAATAAGCATATTTATGCCCAAATTATTGATGATTCATCTTCGAGAACAATAGTTAGTTGCTCCACTTTAGATTTAGACGTAAGATCAAGATGTTTAAATACTTCAAATAAAATAGCTTCACGACTTGTAGGAGAAATAATTGGTACAAAACTGTTAAATGAGAAAATTACCCAAATAATTTTTGATAGAGGAAAAAAACCTTATCATGGTCGTGTAAAAGAAGTAGCGGAAGGAGTTAGATTAATGGGTCTAAAATTTTAATAGATATATAGTTTTCGAATATTTATGAGTACTGAAAATGAAAAAATTATTTGGGAACAGCGAGTAGTAAAAGTTTCTCGGGTTTCTAAAGTTGTTAAAGGTGGTAAAAAAATAAGTTTTCGAGCAACAGTTGTCATTGGTGATATGGAACAAAAAGTTGGAGTTGGAGTTGGGAAAGCTAAAGAAGTAAGTATAGCAGTAAAAAAAGCCGAAACGGATGCAAAGAAAAATATAATAAATATTCCAGTAGCTGAAGGTAAAACAATTCCCCATTCTATGATCGGAGTTGCTGGTGGTTCCAAAATTTTTATACGACCAGCTGTTCAAGGAACAGGTGTTATTGCAGGAGGTTCTGTAAGAATTGTTCTAGAGCTTGCCGGAATTAAAAATATCTTATCAAAACAACTTGGTTCAAATAATCCTTTAAATAATGCACGTGCTACAATTATGGCATTAAAAGATTTAACTACAATTGAGCAAGTTATTCAAAAAAGACAAATCTCTTTTGAGCAAATTATAGGAAAATAATATCTAATTAGTTATATTATTATTCTCTATAAACCAGGATCAATTAATATTAAAAACTAGGATCATTTTTCTTATGAACTTGCAATTACGAAAAAATAACCCCTCTTTTCGGCAACGTTTTTTTTTAACTATTAGTTTACTTACACTAGTTCGAATTGGCAGCTTTATACCTCTCCCCTATATAGATATTAATACTTTTTCCCCTTTGGTAGGATCAAATAATTCAACAACAGCTATTGCTACCATTTTGAATAACTTTTCTGGAGGTGGAAATGCTTCTTTTAGCATTTTAAGCCTTGGTATTTTACCTAATATTAATGCTTCAATCTTTATTCAACTTTTAACTACTATTAATCCAACTCTATTAAAGTTACAAAAAAATGAGGGCGAATACGGTCGACGTAAACTTATAGACTATACAAGATATTTGACTTTCTTTTTTGCCGTTATTGAAGGTATTATTACAACATACAGTTTTCGATCTTTAATTTTTAATTGGAATATTTTAGTCTTGATACAAATAAGTCTATCATTAATAACAGGTACGATGATTATATTATGGTTTAGTGAATTAATTACGAAATATGGTATAGGTAATGGATCTTCAATATTAATTTGTTTTAATATTGTTTCAAATTTTCCTGATCAACTTCGAACTATCGCGTTAAACCTTTCTAATAAGAGTATCTTTATTGGTTTTTTTGTTAGTAGTATCTTTTTATTGACAACAGTTGGTTGCATTTATATAAATGAGGCTGTAGTGAAAGTTCCATTAGTCTCAGCAAGTCAATTATTACGAAATGTTAATAAGTTTTCACTATGGAATAATAGTAATTTACCACTTCGAGTTAATCAGGCTGGAGTAATGCCTTTAGTTTTCACTTCTTCAGTTATGGTTCTTTTAACTTCTATTACTAAGTTCTTATTTAGTCAATTTATTAATATTGACTTTTTTTCAAATTTCACTTTTTTTTCCACAAATAGAATATTATTAATTGGAAAAATTTTTTATTGGTTGCTATATGGTATTTCGGTTTTTTTTTTCACTTCGTTTTATTCCGCAGTACTTTTAGATCCTAAAGATATAACAGAACAATTTCGGAAAAATTCTGTTACAATAAAGGGAATTACACCAGGAATAAATACACAGAGTTATCTCTCTCTAACTATTAAAAGATTAACAATTATTAATGCTATTTTTCTTATTATTATTCTTCTTTTACTTAATGGTTTAGAGTATTTGTTACCAATAAATAATTTAAATTTAAGGGGGTTTGGATTAACTTCTCAACTTATTTTAGTTAATGTTTTAGTTGATACTTTTAGAAAAGTTCAAAATTTATTAAATAGGGAAGATATATTTTAAATTGATAACTAAATAATTTACAAACATATAGAAACATAAATAATAATAAAATATGAAAGTTAGACCATCAGTAAAAAAAATGTGTGAAAATTGTAGGATCATCCGTCGTCATGGTAGAGTTCAAGTAATTTGCGTTAATCTTAAACATAAGCAACGACAAGGCTAAAGTGATAAAAAAAATTGGAGATTATCTATGGTTAGACTTTTAGGACGAGATTTAGCGAATAATAAAAAAATTAAGTATGCCTTAACAACAATTTATGGAATTGGATTATCAAGATCAAAAGAAATTTTAGAAAGTGCTGGATTAGATAATGCTGAGAAAAAGGGTATTCGAGTGAAAGATTTATCTGATGAAGAAATTAGTAGTTTAAGAAAGATTTTAGAAAAAAATTATCAACTTGAAGGCGACCTATTAAGATTAACAAATTTAAATATAAAACGCTTAATGGAAAACGGATCTATCAAAGGTCGTCGTCATAGAGCAGGCTTGCCCGTAAGAGGACAAAGAACAAGAACCAATGCTCGAACTCGACGTGGGGGTAAGAAAACCGTAGCAGGTAAGAAAAAATAACATCCATCTTAAAAATTTATTCTTCAATAGAGAGAGAAAAATGAAAAAAAAAATAAAGCGAACTATTGTTACTGGAGCAATGCACGTTCATGCTACATTTAACAATACAATCGTTACTGTTAGTGACTTGGATGGAAATACTTTGTCTTGGGCGTCCGCCGGAACCGTTAATTTTAAAGGATCCCGTAAAAGTACTCCATTTGCTTCTCAAAAAGCTGCTGAAAAAGCTGCTTTAGTAGCAAAAGACGAGTATGGACTTAAAAGATTAGAAATTAGTATAAAAGGTTCAGGGCCTGGCCGAGAAGCAGCTATTCGTGCTGTTTATCAAAAGGGAATTAAAATTGTTTCTATTAAAGATAATACGTCTATTCCGTATAATGGTTGTCGTCCACCCAAGCGTAGAAGAGTTTAAAAAATTTTTCTTTCTACAATTTCTTATTTTAAATTAGATAAGTGTAAAGTCTAATCATAATAGGTAAAAAGGAGGATTTTCAAAAAACTTATTTAATTAATCGGAAATCAATAATGGAAATAAATAGTAAATGTAAGTGTGTTGATCTTGATTTATTAAACCCGAATGAATTTTATGGTCATTTTGTTTTTACAGCATTGGGAAAAAGTGAAGGGACTACATTAGGTAATGTTTTAAGAAGAACTCTATTATCAAATTTATATGGTTTTAGAATTGTAGGCGTTCGAATTGCTGGTATAAATAGTGAATTTGCTTCTTTAGAGGGTGTTCGTGAAGATCTTTTCGAAATTATGTTAAATTTGAAAGAACTTGTAATCTTAAATTATAATATAATGGATCCTACTTGTTATGGTCGGTTAAAAGCTTATGGGCCTGCTATTATTACAGCAGCATCATTAGAATTACCTAATAATGTTAAAATATTGAATCCGGGTAATCATTTATTAACAATTTCGGATAAATCATTGATTGAACTAGAAATAAAAATAGAGGCTGGAAAATCATATGTCTTAGCTAAAGACCAAAAACTAGAAGGAGCTTCAGATTTTATTCCAATTGATTCAAGTTTTGCTCCAATTTCAAAAGTGAACTGGTATCTTAAATCCCTACCGCATTATATCGAAAAAAATAATGAGGAATTACATCTAGAAATTTATACTAATGGAACCCTACTACCTCATGAAGCGCTATTACAAGCAAGAACAGTAATAGGGTATATGTTATCTACAATTAAAGGAATGGAATTTCCGTGCTTTGAGAGTTATCAAAAAAGAAAAATTGATAAAAAAAATCTAACACATTCTCAAATTGAGGAATCTAATTATAACTATAACGGAATAGTGAAATATTCATCAATTAAAAATAACATGAGTTTGGATGATATTAATGAAACTATAAAAAATACAAGTAAATTAGAAAATAGTTCCTTATACTCTTTAGGGTTATCAACTCGAATAATTAAAGCATTAAAGAAAGTTAATATAAATTTTACTCAAGATTTAATTCAATACCCGTTATCAGATTTAATAGGTATTCCAGGTTTAGGAATTAAATCAGTAGAGCAAATAAAAAAGAAGTTAAATCATTTTTATCAATTGTCTAAAAATGAATAATTCAATAAATTGTTATTTATTTATAAAAATAATTAAATATTATTATGAAAGATACGTTTATCCCATCAAAACAGAATTTAAAAAAGCAATGGTATATAATTGATGCTAAAAATAAATGTTTAGGTCGATTAGCTACAGAAATATCAATTTTATTACGAGGCAAAAAAAAAGTTATTTTTACTCCTACACAAAACCTCGGAGATTCTATTATAATCATAAACGCAGAAAAAATATTTGTGAGTGGAAAGAAAAGGACACAGAAATTATATTTTCGTCATTCAGGTAGACCAGGTGGAAAAACTATTGAAACTTTTGAGGATTTACAAATGCGCATTCCTGAACGTATTCTTGAAAAAGCTATTAAAGGTATGCTTCCTAAGAATCGTTTAGGAAGAAAATTTTTTAAGAATTTAAGGGTATATAAAGGGTCAAAGCATCCACATGTATCACAAAAGCCACAAATAATAAAATTATTATAGTTAAAATTTACAGTTTATGAAAAGCAAAGAAATTGATAATATCCATATTTATGGAATTGGAAGAAGAAAAGAATCGATAGCAATTGTTTATTTAGTTCCATTTTTAGAATCGGCTTCTGAAATACTCTGTGAAGTTAATGGTTACAAAGCTGAACAATATTTCCAGCAAAATTTTACTTATTTGAAAAAGATAAGTTTACCTTTAAAAATAGTAAAACTAGAGAAAAAGTATAAAATTATAGCAAACGTGAAAGGTGGAGGATTGACAGGACAAGCAGATTCAATCCAATTAGGAGTAACAAGAGCTCTCTGCAAACTTAATGAACTTAATTTTCGACCTATTTTAAAATTTAATGGTTTTTTAAAAAGGGATGCACGAATTAAGGAACGTCGAAAATATGGTTTAAAAAAAGCGAGAAAAGCTTCACAATATTCAAAACGTTAGTTAATATATACTTATATACTCTATTACTATGGTAAAAAAAAAATTACATCCAGAATGGTTTGAGAATACAAAAGTTTATTATGATGGCCAACTAATTATGATTGTAGGATCTACAAAACCTGAATTACATGTTGATATTTGGTCTGGAAACCATCCTTTCTACACAGGTTCACAACGAATAATTGATACAGAGGGTCGTGTTGAAAGATTTTTAAAGAAATACAAAATTGAAGATAATGGTAATATTAATAATAAGCAATAAATCTCAATTGACTATAAAAAAACTTTAATATATGCCTACTATACAACAATTAATTAGATTAAAACGTAGAAAAATTCAACCTAGAACAAAATCGCCAGCATTAAAAAGTTGCCCTCAACGTCGAGGAGTCTGCACAAGAGTACATACAATAACACCCAAAAAACCTAATTCCGCGATAAGAAAAGTAGCGCGAGTTAGATTAACTTCTGGGTTTGAAGTGACAGCTTATATACCAGGAATTGGCCATAATTTACAAGAACATTCGGTAGTTCTACTTCGGGGAGGAAGAGTTAAAGATTTGCCTGGTGTAAGGTATCATATTATTAGAGGAACGCTTGATACAACTGGGGTAAAGGATAGACGGCAAGGGCGGTCAAAATATGGTATGAAAAAGCCAATAAAATAAAATAAAATTTATTAGAATAAATTATGTCTCGTCGCACAAATAAAAAACGGAAATTCCCTAATGAAGATCCTGTTTATAATAGTTTTTTAGTTAGTTTAATGATATCGAAAATTTTGAAAAATGGAAAAAAAACAATAGCAGAGAAAATTCTCTATGAAGCTTTTGATATTATAAAACAAAAAACCGATACTCAACCGTTAAAAATCTTTGAAATAGCCATAAAAAATGTTAGCCCTACAGTGAAAATAAAAGCTAAGCGCATAGGTGGCTCTACTTATCAGGTGCCTATTGAGGTAAAAAAATTTAGAGGAATTAATCTAGGTTTAGGCTGGATTCTTCAATTTGCTAAAGCAAGATCAGGGAAAACAATTGCCATAAAATTAGCAAATGAAATCATAGATGCTTCAAAAGGTTATGGTAATGCAATTCGTAAAAGGCATGAAACTCATCGAATGGCAAGATCAAATAAGGCTTTTGCACATTTTCGTTCATAATAATAATTAAACGCCAAAAGTAAAAATATATATATATATATATGTATATATGTATATAAAAAATAAGGAGGGTAAACTTATGGCTCGGGAAAAATTTGATCGAACAAAACCACACATTAACATTGGAACCATTGGACACGTAGATCATGGTAAAACGACATTAACCGCAGCAATTACTGCTGTTTTATCGTTGTCTGGTAGTGCAAATGCTAAAAAATATGAAGATATTGATGCGGCGCCCGAAGAACGCGCGCGTGGAATTACCATTAATACAGCTCATGTAGAATATGAAACAGAAACTCGCCATTACGCTCATGTGGATTGTCCCGGTCATGCTGATTATGTTAAAAACATGATTACTGGCGCGGCACAAATGGATGGTGCTATATTAGTTGTTTCAGCAGCAGACGGTCCTATGCCTCAAACGCGTGAACACCTATTATTATCAAAACAAGTTGGTGTTCCTCATATTGTAGTATTTCTAAATAAAGAAGATCAAGTGGATGACCTGGAATTAATAGAGTTAGTAGAATTAGAAGTCAGAGAATTACTATCTAATTATGAGTTTCCTGGAGATGATATTCCTATTGTTGCTGGTTCTGCCTTACAAGCTTTAGAGGCTATTAATGCTGAACCTACAATAAAAAAAGGAGATAATAAGTGGGTCGATAAAATTTATAATTTAATGGAAGAAGTTGATAATTATATACCAACCCCAATAAGGGATACTGAAAAAACATTTTTGATGGCAATTGAAGATGTTTTTTCAATTACTGGTCGAGGTACTGTAGCAACTGGTAAAATTGATCGCGGAATTATAAAAGTAGGTGAAACAGTAGAGCTAGTGGGTTTAGGTAATACGAAATCAACAACAGTAACTGGTGTTGAAATGTTCCAAAAAACTTTAGATGAAGGTGTCGCTGGAGATAATGTTGGGATTTTATTACGAGGATTACAAAAGGCAGAGATAGAACGTGGTATGGTATTGTCAAAACCTGGAACAATAACGCCACATAACACATTTGAATCGGAGGTATATGTTTTAACAAAAGAAGAAGGTGGACGTCATACCCCCTTCTTTGTAGGCTATAGACCTCAATTTTATGTTCGTACAACAGATGTAACAGGTGAAATTTTACGTTTTACAGATGATAGTGGGTCGAAATCAGTAATGGTAATGCCTGGAGATCGTGTAAAAATGACCGCTGGTTTAATTTCTTTAATTGCAATTGAAGAAGGTATGAGATTTGCTATTCGAGAAGGTGGAAGAACGATTGGAGCTGGTGTTGTTTCAAAAATTCTTAATTAAATATTAATTTTATGTCAACAGAAAAAGTACGAATTATCTTGCAGTCTTTTAATCACTTAAGATTATATCGCTCTTGCGATGTAATACTTAATGTATTAAGTCAGGAAAAGTGTATTACTAATATCTCAGGTCCAGTATCCTTCCCTACTAAAAAGAGATCATATTGTGTTTTGCGATCTCCGCATGTTAATAAAGATTCACGTGAACAATTTGAGATTCGCCGCTATAAAAAAATGATTGATATTGAATCTAATTCTGATGAAATAATTAATACTCTATTATTACTGGATCTGTTTCCAGGTGTTTCCACTAAATTATTTAATTATAAATAATTAATATTAGCGAAATAGTTGCATTTCTGTTTTAAACTAAAACAGAAATGCAACTATTTCGCTAATATTAATTCGTCCAATTTAAAATTTGCTGTATTCGTCCCACTATAGTTGACTTTTATGAATCTTACTAATATTGGATAATTTGAACCACCTTGCTCTATTGTAGCCACAGTTCCTACACCATTATACCAATAAGATTCTTTTCTTAAAACACGAACTTTTGATCCCTTCTCTATCATAATTAGTTATCTCTATTCTATTAAGATTTAATATTACAATATATGATATTTTATATTTCTAGAAGTTTACAGAAAACTCTTAGGCACTTGTTTTTTAATATCCTTTATGTTAATAATAATATTGTAATACTATTATTAACATAAAGGATAATTATTTATGAAGAATGAAACCCCCAAAATTTTTTATATAATTTTAGTTGGGCTTGCATTTATCTCAGGTTTTATTTATTTTAAATGGGATTCTATCCTAGATTTAATTACTAATTTGATTAACTTTAAAGAAAGTCATCCAAGTAATATAATTAATTTTGAGAAATTTTTAAGTTATCTAGAAAATGGTGACATAAAAAAAGTAGACTTGTATGAAAATGGCGAAATTATTGTGTTTGATATCATTGATTCAATCAGTTCAAAATTACAACATGTAAGTGTAAAAGTACCTATCCGAAATTCATCTTTAATATTAAAATTAAGAGAATATCAAATAGATTTCACTGCGCATCCTTCTGTATCTTTCAATTCAGCATGGTCAATTCTAAGTATTTTTCTAATCCCAGTTCTATTGTTTGTTGTTTTTCAATTATTTTTTTCAGAAGGTAGCAATTACGATTTCTTTGGTAATTTGGGCAAAGCTCGGGCAAAAATTCAATTAGATGCCAATACAGGTGTTTCATTCAAGGATGTTGCTGGTATCGATGAAGCAAAACAAGAATTTGAAGAATTTGTTTCTTTTTTAAAGATGCCCCAATTATTTACAGCTGTTGGGGCGAATCCACCAAAAGGTGTTATAATAGTTGGTCCTCCAGGTACAGGGAAGACCCTATTAGCAAAAGCAATAGCTGGAGAAGCGGGTGTACCTTTTATTAGTATTTCTGGATCAGAATTTGTTGAAATGTTTGTTGGTATAGGAGCCTCACGAGTTCGTGATTTATTTGAAACTGCAGAACGTAATTCTCCTTGTATTTTATTTATCGATGAAATTGATGCCATTGGGAGACAAAGGGGGACAGGAGTAGGAGGTACTAATGATGAGCGTGAACAAACATTAAATCAAATTTTGACAGAAATGGATGGATTTAAACCTACAAGTGGAATTATTGTAATTGCAGCAACAAATAGAGCTGATGTTTTAGATTCTGCCTTATTACGTCCTGGACGTTTTGACCGTCAAATTACTGTTTATTTACCAGATATATATGGGCGTATAGAAATTTTAAAAGTCCATAGTCGAGATAAAAAAATTGATTCAAAAACGTCACTTAAATTTATCGCGCAACGTACTGCAGGTTTTTCTGGAGCTGATTTAGCTAATATTCTTAATGAAGCTGCTATTTTAACTGCTAGAGCTAATTTAGAGACTATCACTATTAAACAAATCTATACAGCAATTGAAAGAATCATTGCAGGATTAGAGGGAGTTTTACTAAATGACTCACGAAATAAAAGATTAGTAGCTTATCACGAAGTAGGGCATGCTTTAGCTGGCACATTATTAAAAAATCATGATGATGTTCAAAAAGTAACATTAATCCCAAGAGGACGTGCTCAAGGATTAACATGGTTTACACCTGATGAGCAACCTCTTCTAACACGTGGTCAATTATCTTCTCGATTAATAGGAACACTTGGTGGTCGGGCAGCAGAAAAAGTTATTTTTGGAAAAATGGAAATCACTAGTGGTGCTAGTAATGACTTTTTTAAAGTCAATTCTTTAGCAAGACAAATGGTTACAAGATTTGGAATGTCTAGTTTAACTCCTATGGCGATGGAATTACCTAAACCGACGATTTTTTTTGGGCGACGTCTACAAACTAGACCGGATTGTTTTCTTGATGTTGCTGATCAAGTTGATATACAAATTATTGAAATTGTAGAAGATGGATTTGGCAAAGCTTGCACCATATTGGAAAGGAATCGTTTATTATTAGATCAATTATCAACATTACTAACTCAAATTGAAACGATCGATGGAAAAGATTTTGAACAATTTGTAAGTAAATATACCGGTTTACCTAAGCAGACTAAACTACAGCCATTATCTTAGAAATTAACTTTTTATTGGATAATTTCGTATAAGTTATAATTAAAGAGGATTTTATTTAATTATAGTTTATTTTTATTATAAACTATAATTAAATAAAATCCTCTTTAATTACCTAAACTCTGCCAATCCACATCAACATCGTTTAAAATTAATGATGAATTATAGATTTGTAGAATTATCAATAAGAAAACTAAGAATAATAGCATCGCGATACCCATAATTAATGTCGTAGCCCATCCAGGTGCTACCTTGCCATATTCAGAATTTAAAGGTCTTAAAATATCACCTAATTTTGTTTTAAAAGCCATAGTTTTTTAAAGTTAAATTAATTAATAAGAATTTTTGTCAGTATAACAATTCAATAAAAGAGTAAAACTTATGGAAACATCTGTTATTCTGTTGATTTTTGTTTGTAGTTTTTTAATAACAATAACTACTTATTCAACTTATAGATCATTTCGATCAGGGTTAAGGGATCCTTTTGAAGAGCATGAAGATTAATCATACTGAATACTTTAGATTTATGTTTATTAATAAACATAAATCTAAAGTATTTTATTCCTTTATAATTCTAGGTGGATCACGGAAGAAAACAGCAAAAAAAAGAACCATTAATGTTCCTATTAATAAAGTTGAATATACTAAAGCTGGCTGTGAAAGTTGTGAAAAGTCAATACCCATATTTTTTCTTTTAATTAATAATTAGAAAATAAATTAAACCACACCCTGTTTACGAGTTGTTTCATCCCCTAGTTTTTGGAATGCACCAAACTCAACTTGCTCTGTAACTTCTGATCCAATACCAGTAAATACATCACGAAAGATAGTACGGGATCCATGCCATAAGTGACCTAAGAAAAAGAATAGTGCTAAATTTAAATGTCCAAATGTATACCAACCACGTGGACTACTTCTAAATACACCATCAGACTCTAGACTTGTTCTATCAAACTCAAAAACTTCCCCAAGTTGAGCCTTACGAGCAAACTTTTTCACAGTTGGTGCATCTTTGAATGATTGACCATTTAGTTTACCACCGTAAAAACTTACGTTTACACCAACTTGTTCAATACTATACTTTGATTCAGCACGTCTAAATGGTATATCTGCACGAATAATCCCATCTTTATCAATTAAAATGACAGGGAATGTTTCAAAGAAAGCAGGCATACGACGCACAGTCAACTCACGCCCTTCACGATCTCTAAAAATTGGATGACCTAACCAAGCTTCAGCTATCCCATCACCTTTATTCATAGGACCAGATCTAAATAACCCCCCTTTTGCTGGATTATTACCAATGTAATCATAAAATGCTAATTTATCGGGAAGACTTGACCAAGCTTCAGTTTCTGACAACCCCTCATTTAAAGCTGTTTCTACTCGACGTTCAATCTCTTGTTGAAAATACCCACTATCCCATTGGTATCTTGTTGGTCCGAATAACTCAATAGGAGTAGTTGCTGATCCATACCACATAGTACCAGAAGTAATAAAAGCTGCAAAGAAAACAGCTGCTATACTACTTGATAGAACTGTTTCAATATTTCCCATTCTCAATGCACGGTATAATCTTTGAGGAGGTCGCAATGTTAAATGGAAACCACCTGCTAAGACACCAAAACTACCAGCTGCTATATGGTGTGCAGCAATTCCTCCTGGATTAAAAGGATTAAAACCATTTGGACCCCATGATGGCGCAACAGGTTGAACCTGCCCAGTTAATCCGTAAGCATCAGAAACCCAAATACCTGGTCCAAAGAATCCGGTTACATGAAAAGCACCAAACCCAAAACATAATAGACCAGATAAGAATAAATGTATACCAAAAATTTTCGGTAAATCTAAGGATGGTTCACCGGTTCTTGGATCACGAAATAATTCAAGATCCCAGTATACCCAATGCCAAACTGCAGCTAAAAAACAAAGACCTGATAGTATTATATGAGTATAAGCTACTCCTTCATAGCACCATAGACTTACGAGAGGTTCAGTTTTTTCACCTGCTATATCCCACCCGGTCCAGGAATCTGAAACCCCTAATCTTGTCATAAAAGGCATAACAAACATACCTTGACGCCACATAGGATTTAAAATTGGATCTGAAAAATCAAAAACAGACAATTCATATAATGCCATTGAACCAGCCCATCCAGCAACTAATCCTGTGTGCATTATATGAACTGCAATTAGCCGTCCAGGATCATTAAGAACTACAGTATGAACACGATACCAAGGTAATGCCATTTAGTATAACTCCTATTCAGTGAACATCTTTTTGACTTTCTTACTATAGATTCTATATATAATATATATAAACCTAAAAAATTTGACAAATTAACTAGGGCTGATTAATATAATAATACGTTATTATTTTGATTTAAAATAAATTTTACTTGTAATAGTTACCTGGTTTTGATTTCAAATTTAAGTGTATGCCTACCTTTAAAATACATATGGTATGTCCAAAAGAACAAATTGATACAACTTATGATTGTCCAGATGATGTATATATATTAGATGGAGCCGAAGAGGTAAACTTAAATTTACCATATTCTTGCCGAGCTGGAGCATGTTCAACTTGTGCGGGAAAATTATTAAAAGGAAAAGTAGATCAATCAGAACAAGCTTTTTTAGAGGATGACAAAATAGAATGTGGTTATATATTAACTTGCGTGGCCTACCCTCGAAGAGATTGTAAAATTGCAGCTAATGTAGAAGAGGAAATTTTCTAGAATTTTCAAATCACAATATCTGGTAGCTTAAATATTAAAATAAAGCTCAAATTATTATACTTAATAGCTTTGCGTTTATTTTAAATGTTTAGAATAAAAAAATAAAAGATTTATATTTAAAAATACATTTGGTGCTATGTGCTATTTAAGTGTCACAATAGCACCAGCTTCTTCAAGGGATTTTTTAGCCTCTTCAGCAGCAGGTTTTGCCAATCCTTCTTTAATGACTTTTGGTGTATTTTCAACGACCTCTTTGGCTTCTTTTAACCCTAATTCCGTTACTGATCGAACAACCTTTAAAATAGCAATTTTTTTATCTTTAGGAACTTCGTCTAAACTAATATCAAATTCTGTTTTTTCCTCTATTGCTTTATTATCGTCTTCACTAGATGTTGCACTGGGACTCATCATCATAACCCCACCACCACCTCCTGTAGATGCATCCACATTAAATGTTTCTTCTATTGATTGAACTAATTCAGTAGCTTCTAATAATGTTAATGTTTTTAATTCTTCAATTAAAGTTAAAATTTTTTCAGTCATAATTTTATACTATATTTTAAATTTATTTTATTATTTTAATGTTGAAATATCTAATTGAATTGATGGTCCCATTGTACTAGAAACATGAAAAGTTTTAAAATAGCGACCCTTTACGCCTACGGGCTTATTATTTTCTATCGAAGTATAAATAGCAACTAAATTTTCTAACAAATCTGACTCAGTAAAATTACTTTTTCCTATTAGTAAATGAACAATCCCTGTTTTATCAGCACGATATTCTACTTTACCTTTTTTAAACTCCTGTAATGTCAACCCTATATCAGTAGTTACTGTACCAGCTTTTGGTGAAGGCATTAAACCTTTTGGACCTAAAATTCGGCCTAATTTAGCTAATTTAGGCATCATATCAGGTGTAGCGATTAAAATATCAAAGTCTAATTCACCTCTTGTTATTGTTTCTATTAAATCGTCAGAACCAATTATATCAGCTAATTCTAAATATTCCGGTTTAATAGCTTCTGAAGATATTAATACTGCTATACGCTTTGTTTTTCCCGTCCCTTTAGGTAATATTAAAGTACTTCGTAATTGTTGATCACTGTACTTAGGATCAATTGATAATGCAACGTGAACTTCAATAGATTCTACAAATTTAGCATTTGCCGTTTCTTTTACAAGATTAATAGCTTCGTTTTGATGATATAAACGTTTTTCTACTTTTTGTTTGTTATTTTGTATTCGTTTATTTAATTTTTTCATTCTTTTTTAAACTCATTCTAAGAATTTTCAACTCTATTAATCATTTATTGTAATTCCCATATTTTTTGCAGTTCCGGCAATAATTTTAAAAGCACTATCTATATTTTTTGTATTTAGATCTGATAACTTGATTTGTGCTATTTTTACAATTTCACTTTTTTCTATTGACCCAATAATTTGTTTATTTGGTTCAGCAGCACCCTTTTTTATGTTCAGAGCTTTAATCAGTAGTACAGATGCAGGAGGCGTTTTCAATATAAAAGTATAAGACCTATCTTCATAAACTGATATTTCGACTGGAATAATTAAACCACTTTGATCAGCTGTTCTTGCGTTATACTCTTTACAAAAAGCCGCTATATTAACACCATGTTGGCTAAGAGCTGGACCTACAGGGGGTGCAGGAACAGCCTTGCCTGCCGATAGAGCTAATTTTATTATACTGGTTACTTTTTTTCCCATACATTTAATAATAGATATTTATTTATTAATATTTTTTTGATTTGAATAATTTTAAGATTTTTAGGTTAAAATAAAATTTCTAGTTTCTGTTATTTACATAGTATAGCAAGCAATAGCACGCGTCTTGAAGGACTTGAACCCTCGACACTAGGTTTTGGAGACCGACAGTAGACATAGCTTTGGAGACCGACACTAGGTTTTGGAGACCGACAGTAGACATAGCTTTGGAGATCGACACTAGGTTTTGGAGACCTATGTTCTACCAACTGAACTAAAGACGCTCTTCAGAAAAGTTAAAGAGGAATTATTATTAATAATATAATGCTTTAATCTTTATTTTTCTGTCAAACTAATTATGCTACCAGAGAAAAGATATAATATTTAAATAAATATTAAAATAAGTTTAAATATCAAAAAACCGAAGAAATTTTGGATCAAAAAATAATTTCGTTGAACCTATTGGTCCATTTCGATGTTTTGCTATAATAAGTTCGATTATATTTTTTTCAGAATTTTCCTTATTATAATAATCATCACGATATAGCATAATAACAATATCAGCATCTTGTTCAATTGAATTGTGAACAACTATACGATTTACTAGATAATTTGAATAACTTGAAATCCTTAAATCATAAACATTCCCTAATTTCTGATAATTTATTTTAATTATTTTATCCCATGTAATAAAAAATTTATGATAATAAGTTATAGAACGAAGATAAAAGAATAATTTTATACTAATCAAGTCATTTGACGTTACTTGGTTAAGTTTTTTCCAACCTTTTTCGGTTAAAATTTTATGATCACTAGTTAAAAATATGGACCAACCGAGGTTAGTGCTTAGCTTATAAATAGGTTTTTGTCCAGTAAATTTAATATCAAAAAGTTTTTGTTTAGACAATAATTTACCGGTCCAGCAATAAATTGTTGAATTTTTTGTTTTATTGATAGCCAAGTTGTCAAAGAAAAAATTAATACATCCACTCTCTCTTAAATCTGCTAAAATTGGTTTTTTGTTTACTCGACTTTCGACATTTCTGCTCAGTTGAGATAAAACAATAATTGGTATATTTAAATCACGTGCTAATTTTTTGAGCGCTCGGGTAATTTTTGATAACTCTTGAACTCTATTTATATTTGGATCTACTTCTTCTAAAAGTTGTAAATAGTCTATAACGACTAAACTTATTTTTTTTATTGACTCTAAATTAATACTTTTTACTTTTAATTTAACATCATTAACCGATAGTTCTGGAGTATCATCAATAAAGAGTCTTAAACTAGATAATTTATTAATAATTCTATGTATTTGAAACCATTCGGTCTCTTTAATTCTTGATGCTCTTAATCTAGTACTTGTTATTTTTACTTCCGACGCCAATAATCGATATAGCAGTTGTTGTTTCGTCATTTCTAGACTAAAAAAAACTACTGGTGTATCATGGGATTGGGCAATATTTTTTGCTAAATTAAACGCGAAAGCTGTTTTCCTCATTGAAGGCCGACCAGCAATAATAATCAGATCAGAATTTTGAAACCCCTGAGTTATTATATCAAGTTCTATAAAAGTTGTTTTTAATCCAGATAACTGTGGACTTTTTAAGCCTTGCTCAATTTCTTTAGCGATTTGTTGTAAACCTTGTTTAACGCTGATTAAATGTTTTGTTGATTTATTTTCTGCAAGACTAAAATAACTTTGTTCAATTTTTGCAAAAATAGTTTCTAAAGGAAGGTTTGTTAAATAACCTAATTCAATTATTTCCTCACCAAGTTGGATTAATAATCTCCGTAAATATTTTTCATAAATTAAGCTTAGATACTCATCTAAATTATTTATCTTGGATATTTGATTTAATAATTTTAAAATAACATCGGAACCTCCAATTTTTAATAGAAATCCATTATCTTGAATCCAGGTAATTAAATTTATATAATCAATAGTCTTTCCTTCAGCATAAAGTATTAAGAGGGCCTTATATATAATTTGATGAGTTTCTAAGTAGAAAGCTTCAATAGGTAGTTTTTGACTGACAACTAAAATTGTTTCGGGCATTGTTAAAATGCTATTTAAAACTAATCTTTCAGCTAAAAGGTTATATGGTAATATTGTTTTTAAATTAGATAATTTTAAGTTGTTCATTTTAACAATATTCTATTCTGCTAAAATTTCTAGATTCACGTTAGCAATAATGTTATTTGCTAATTTAATTTTAATAGTATATTTCCCTAATTGTTTAAGTTCTGGAACTTCCAACTGGCTTTTATTAAGTTCCATTTCTGATTTAACTTTCTCGTTTAATAGATCTAATATCTGTTTTTTTGTAATTTTTCCGAAAAATACTCCATCCCCTTTGATTTTCTTATAGATTACAAATTTATTAAAACTTTCTAATAATTCTTTATTTTCTTTAGAGTTTTTAAGAAATTGTTTTTCTTTTATTTCTATATCTTTTTGTTTTAATTCAAATTTGTGAATTAAAGTAGTCGTTGCTAGTTTAGCCAGTTTTCCAGGAATTAAATAATTTCTAAGATATCCGGGTTTAACTTTAATAATAGTCCCTTCTTTTCCTAAAGTATCTATATCTTTCGATAAGATAACTTGAACAGTTTTTTTAGTCATTTTTTATTCTTAAAATTTATTTTTTTAATTAATAGTTATATTATATATTATCGTTGGTGTGTTTTCTAAATTTGACATAAACACTTCTCCCGTTTTTCTAAATGAGCCAAATTACTCAATTATTAATAACCCTCTAAATTAATTTAATAATACTATAAATCCTAAGAAAAGATAACAAGATTAAAAAGATATATAATAGTAGTAAAATAGTCCTCAGTAGCTCAGTGGTAGAGCAATCGGCTGTTAACCGATTGGTCGTAGGTTCAAGTCCTACCTGGGGAGAAATTCTATATACCTAACATAAAATATATTAATAATAATTTAATATTTTGTTGGTTTAAAGAAAGAAATTATGTTACTAACCATTAGAAAAGTTAAATAACTTATAATATATATATATATTATATAAATTAGCTGATTAGATAAGTTTGATAGATGTGAACTACTTTTGTTTCTTTTATCTACTTTATTATTGCTTAAAGTTCATAATTAATAATCTATTTATGTCTATTGCAATTGGACAATCAGAACGTGGTGGTTTATTCGACCTTGTAGATGATTGGTTAAAACGAGATCGTTTTGTTTTTGTTGGTTGGTCAGGTTTACTATTATTTCCTTGCGCTTATTTAGCACTTGGTGGTTGGTTTACTGGAACAACCTTTGTTACTTCATGGTATACACATGGGTTAGGAACTTCGTATTTAGAAGGTTGTAATTTTTTAACAGCAGCTGTTTCATCACCAGCTAATAGTATGGGACATTCCCTTTTACTTCTATGGGGTCCTGAAGCTAAAGGAAATTTTACACAATGGTGTCAAATCGGTGGATTATGGACTTTTGTGGCTTTACATGGAGCATTTGCTTTAATTGGATTTTGTCTACGACAATTTGAAATTGCACGTTTAGTAGGTATTCGTCCATATAATGCAATTGCTTTTTCTGGACCTATTTCGATCTTTGTTTCCGTTTTTTTATTATATCCATTAGGTCAAGCTAGTTGGTTTTTTGCTCCAAGTTTTGGAGTAGCAGGAATATTTCGTTTCTTATTATTTTTACAAGGATTTCATAATTGGACCTTAAATCCTTTTCATATGATGGGTGTGGCCGGTATCTTGGGGGGAGCTTTATTATGTGCTATTCATGGAGCTACTGTAGAAAATACGCTATTTGAAGATGGTGACGCAGCAAATACATTTCGTGCCTTTACTCCAACTCAATCGGAAGAGACATATTCTATGGTAACAGCAAATCGCTTTTGGTCACAAATTTTTGGTGTAGCCTTCTCAAATAAACGTTGGTTACATTTCTTTATGCTATTTGTACCCGTAACAGGATTATGGACAAGTGCTGTAGGTATCGTAGGACTTGCTCTTAATTTAAGAGCTTATGATTTTGTATCACAGGAGCTCCGCGCTGCAGAAGATCCAGAATTTGAGACATTCTATACTAAAAATATTTTATTAAACGAAGGTATTCGCGCTTGGATGGCTGCACAAGATCAGCCACATGAAAACTTTGTATTTCCTGAGGAGGTTTTACCACGTGGAAACGCCCTTTAATATTGTAGCTGGTAGAGATATTGAATCTACAGGTTTTGCTTGGTGGTCTGGTAATGCCCGTCTGATTAATGTATCTGGTAAGTTATTAGGTGCGCATGTAGCTCATGCTGGTATCATGGTTTTTTGGACAGGGGCTATGACATTATTTGAAGTTTCTCATTTTATTCCAGAGAAACCTTTATATGAACAAGGCTTTATTTTAATTCCTCATTTGGCAACATTGGGATGGGGTGTAGGGCCTGGGGGGGAAATTATAAATACATATCCATATTTTGTTGTTGGAGTTGTACATTTAGTTTCTTCTGCGGTACTGGGTTTTGGTGGAATTTATCATTCCTTAATTGGTCCTGATACACTTGAGGAATCCTTTCCATTCTTTGGCTATGACTGGCGTGATAAAAATAAAATGACATCAATTTTAGGTATTCATTTAATTTTCCTTGGTTTAGGGTCTCTATTATTTGCTTTCCGGGCTATGCCTGGGAACTTATTTAGCTATGGATTATATGACACTTGGGCTCCTGGAGGTGGAGATGTTAGATTTATTGATAACCCAACTATAAATCCTTTTATTATCTTTGGTTATGTCTTTAAATCACCTTTCGGTGGTGATGGTTGGATTGCTTCAATTGATAATATGGAAGATCTTGTAGGCGGTCATATATGGGTAGGTGCCCTTTGTTTACTTGGAGGTGTATTTCATATTGTAACTAAACCGTTTGCTTGGGCACGTAGAGCTTTTGTTTGGTCAGGGGAAGCCTATTTATCTTATAGTTTAGCAGCATTATCTCTTATGGGACTTACTGCTTCTATATTTGTTTGGTACAATAATACAGCGTATCCTAGCGAATTCTTTGGTCCCACTGGACCTGAAGCTTCTCAAGCGCAAGCTTTTACTTTTTTAGTCAGAGATCAAAGATTAGGTGCTAATGTTGCATCAGCACAAGGACCTACTGGTTTAGGAAAATATTTAATGAGATCACCTAGTGGTGAAATTATATTCGGTGGAGAAACAATGCGTTTTTGGGATTTACGTGCTCCATGGGTAGAACCTTTACGTGGTCCAAATGGTTTAGACATTAATAAAATTAGAAATGATATTCAACCATGGCAAGAACGTCGAGCAGCAGAGTATATGACCCACGCTCCTCTAGGGTCTTTAAATTCGGTTGGTGGTGTTGCTACTGAAATAAACTCTGTAAATTATGTTTCTCCTCGCTCTTGGTTAACAACTTCTCATTTTTTCTTAGGTTTCTTTTTATTAGTTGGCCATTGGTGGCATTCAGGTCGTGCTAGAGCCGCTGCAGCAGGTTTTGAAAAAGGTATAAATCGTCAAACAGAAGCTGTACTTTCAATGCGTCCAATTGATTAGTGTAATGAAAATTTAATCTTGAACTTTATTTTACTTCATCACAGCAATTTTTTTAATAATCTATTCGTTTTGTAGTAGATTATTAAAATTAATCAATATATCAATTTTAATAATCTATTTTATTCCAAATTATATCGTCCCTCTCTCTAAACATTACTAGAATTTTAAATTATACTTATGATAATATTGTATTATTTGTAAACTAATCGTTAAATTCTCTGTCTTTATTATCAAAAGAGCTGGTGAAAGGAATTGAACCTTCAACCTACTGATTACAAATCAGTTGCTCTACCAATTGAGCTACACCAGCGTTTTAGATTAATTTAGAGTTTTTAGGGTGAATGACGGGACTTGAACCCGCGAATGGCGGAATCACAACCCACTGCCTTAACCACTTGGCTACATCCACCTTATTAAAATTAAACCATCTATAATTACATAGTATACTTTATCACATATATATATATATAATAACGAAAAATGAGTCAAAAAAAAAGCTTTTTTTTTTCAATTGCTTTAAATAACGATCATTATAAAATATTTACTATTCAACCTTTTCAGATATTTGAATTTCTAGAGTTTCTTAATTATCCAAAGGAACTGATTATTCTAGAACATAATGGAAAAATAAATAATAAGTTGACTTTAAAATCAAAATATATAAAACGAGAGGATAAAATAGAAATTATCACAATTGTTGGTGGTGGTTAATTTTCTAAAGTTATCGAAATCTTACCACGTTCTATATCTTTAGAAACAATTTTGAATAATAATTGATCTCCACGATTATAAAAGGAGGTAAGATCTAGTGTTTGATTTTGACAAATTTCCGAAATATGGGCTAAACATTTTACCCCTAAAATATTAATAAAAATACCAAACTCTTTAATAGAAACAATATTTCCTGAATAGAGTGAACCAACTATTAAATTTTTATTAACTTTACTGAAAACTGCGGATGTGGAACTTATATGAGCAATATGAAAATAATCTTTAATCTCGAGGAATTTAAAAGGTATAAAAAGATTTGGATTACTTGTTCTACGATAGTATTTAGGTATATTTGCATTTAATATAAAAAAACATAAATCATTAAAGCTTACTAGCTTTCCTTTTCCTAATGAATTTCCAATTTTTGCATAAATAATCATATTTGTAAAATCTAATTGCCTTAATCGATTCCATAAGTAAATGTATTTTACACGCTTTAGTGAAACAATTATTCGCTTATTAATTTTAATATCAAGAATTAGAAATTCAGCAATAAAATTAATATTTAATAACTCTTCAGTATTTGTGATTTTAGAGAGAGAAAATTCTTTTAAGGGTAAAAAGCATATTCGTTTTAAACCTAGATCGATTAAGGCATAATTTGGTTCTAACCCTATTAAAATACCTGCTAATATATCGTTTTTTTTTATTTGATAACTATGTTTTGATAATAATAAACCAAATTTATTAAAATTAAATCTTGAGGTAATAATGGACATTATTATAATTTCTCTTTCTCGTTAATTTTAGACTAAAAATGAATTTTCCTATCAGAATATATATTTTTTTTGTTACTCGATTTAAGAACTTATTTTAGCTTTAATAAATGTTAAATTATTTTGCTCTGAATAGCGCTCCATAAACCTCATAAAACGATCCCAAGCTTCAGCATTTTTCATAATGTAAATGGCTTGAAGAGTTTTTGGTTTACCTTGAATAAATTTTGCATTAATATCTCTTGTGCTTAAAGTACCCTCGTTATCAATAAGAAACATTCCAGTTATTTCACTCTGTGAACTGATACCTGCATAAAATAAACTAGCATCTTCAAAAATAAATGTTGCTGTACCCGTAGTGCCATCAGGTGAACGCGTTATATTAATAATTGGAATAGTAGTTTCTTCAATTCCTTTAATAAATTGTATTACAGCTTTCATAAAACTCCTAAACCCAATTTTTTTACTTAGTCAATGCAATATACTCTTTATTTAAATCGTTGTCAATTATAATTTTTATTTATTTTAAATCCTATTAACAATGAGTATTAAGATATAACATATATGTTATAATGGTTATTAAGCAAATAAAGTCAAGGGTGGTTGGCTCAGTGGTAGAGCGTCTGCCTTACAAGCAGAGGGTCACTGGTTCGAATCCAGTACTACCCAGTCTCTATTTACGTATTTCAAAGGGCTCATCGTCTAATGGATAAAGACCGGAACCTTCTAAGTTCCTAATGTAGGTTCAATTCCTGCTGAGCTCACTTTAAAACTTTAAAAAAGGTTTCTTTTTAATTATACAACTCTTTAAAGTGTTGTGCTTCTTGACGTTATTTTAAAGATTTAGTATTATTGTATTAAGTAAATTATTGTTAAATCTTTTAGTTTTCAGGTTTTTTTTAAACTAATAAAATTATGTCTCACTATACTTCTATTAAAACAAAATATACAAATTCTAAGATCTTAAAGAAAGTGATAAACAAACTTGGTTATCCTTATATAGAACACAAATTACATAAAACTATTGAGGTCCCAATCGTCAATTCTGACTGTTTAAAATCTAGCATATATGATACTACTCACCAAAATTATTTGGCTTTTAAATATAATAAATTATCTTACGATATAGTCACAGATTCTAGATCTTGGACTCAAAAAGAAATTATTTCTCTATTTTTAAAGAAACTAGAGTTAAATTATGGTTATGCTGAAACTATTTATCAAGCTCTTGATTTAGGTTTTATTAGATCACGCGTTGTTAAAATGAATAAAAAGCATAATCGATTTATCTTTCAACGTTTTGTTGAAACGAAGTCTTAAATTCTTTTCTATTATAGATATAGAGAAGAATTATTTGGTCAAGAAATTTCTATCTATTGACGTTTTCTCGTATTAAAAACGAAATTTAAAAATTCATGATTCATATTAGAAATATAATAAATAAATTAGTAGATATTATATATATATATATATTTATTAATTTATTTAAGTAATTAATTCTACCTAAATAAAGTAACTAAGTTGTAAACTATTATTATTATGAATAATACAAATACTAATCTACAACAATTTGTTAATCAACCATATAAGTATGGTTTTTTTACTGATATTGAAACTGAAACACTTCCGCCCGGATTAAATGAAAAGATAGTAAGAAATATTTTAAGAAAAAATAATGAACCTGATTATATGTTCAAATTTCGAATGGGGGCATTAAAAAGGTGGAGAAAAATGAAAAATCCTACCTGGGCAAAATTAGATATTTTAGATATAGATTATCAAAAAATTATTTACTACTCTGTACCAAAGAAAAAAAAAACTTTAGCTAACTTGGATGAGATCGATCCAGAAATAAAAAAAACATTTGATAAATTAGGAATTTCTCTTAACGAACAAAAACGGTTAGCAAATGTTGCTGTTGACGCAGTTTTTGATAGTGTTTCAATTGCGACCACATTCAAAGAGGAATTAGAAAAATATGGAGTTATTTTTTGTTCAATATCAAAAGCTATTATAAATTATCCTCATTTAGTAAAATATTTTTTAGGTACAGTAATACCTTCAGGGGACAATTTTTTTGCTGCTCTAAATTCAACTGTTTTTACAGATGGGTCCTTTTGTTATATTCCTAAAAATTTACGATGTCCTTTAGAATTATCAACATATTTCCGAATCAATAATAAGGAAGCTGGACAATTTGAACGTACATTAATCATCGCAGAAGAAGGTAGTTATGTCAGCTATCTTGAAGGATGTACAGCTCCCCAATATGATACCAATCAACTTCATGCAGCTATTGTTGAATTAATTGCATTAAAAAACGCAGAAATAAAATATTCGACAGTTCAAAATTGGTATGCGGGGGATAAAGATGGTATAGGAGGGGTTTTTAATTTTGTGACCAAACGTGGATTAGCTATAGGAGAAAACTCAAAAATTTCCTGGACACAAGTAGAGACTGGTTCTGCTATTACTTGGAAATACCCTAGTTGTGTATTAATTGGTCCTTACTCGAAAGGAGAATTTTATTCAGTAGCTTTGACAACTAATCGACAGCAGGCCGATACAGGAACTAAAATGATTCATATAGGTGCAAATACCACAAGTCAAATTATTTCTAAAGGGATATCAGGGGGTTATTCAAAAAATAGTTATAGAGGACTAGTTAAAATTGGCACAAAAGCTTTAAATAGTAGAAATTTTTCTCAATGTGATTCACTTTTGTTTGGAATAAATGCCCAAGCAAATACTTTTCCTTACATACAAGTACAAAACTCAACTTCAAAAATAGAGCATGAAGCTTCTACTTCAAAAGTTGGTGAAGAACAGATTTTTTATCTTTTACAGCGAGGGATTAATATTGAGGATGCGGTTACTTTAATACTTACAGGCTTTTGCAAAGTTGTTTTTAATGAATTACCAATTGAGTTTGCTACTGAAGTTGAACACTTATTACGGATAAAATTAGAAGGAAGTGTCGGATGATTAAAAAAACTAAACTACCATTATTAGAAATTAAAAATTTACATGCAAATATTGATAATAGTAAAATTTTGAAAGGAATTAATTTATCAATTTTTGAAGGAGAAGTACATGCTATAATGGGAGTAAATGGTTCTGGTAAAAGCACTCTTTCTAAAGTAATTGCTGGTCATCCCTCTTATAGCATTACAAAAGGAGAAATATTATTTGAAGGAAAAGATATTTCTGATTTAGAACCAGACCTACGTTCCCATTTAGGTTTATTTTTAGCCTTTCAATATCCTATTGAAATTGCAGGGGTTGATAATCAAGAGTTTTTAGCAGCTATATATAATGCTAAACAATTATCAAAAGATTTACCAAAAGTGAACCCCTTAACTTTTTATGAGCTAGTAAAAGAAAAGCTAAAAATGGTTAAATTAGATGAACGGTTTATATCTAGAAATGTTAACGAAGGGTTCTCTGGGGGGGAAAAAAAACGTAATGAAATTTTACAATTCGCTTTATTAGATTCAAAAGTAGGGATTCTTGATGAAACAGATTCAGGGCTTGATATAGATGCATTAAAATCTATTTCTGAAACAATTAATACATTAATAAAGAAAAAAAATAAAAGTATAATTCTTATTACACATTATAAACGTTTATTAGAATATATAAAACCTGATTTTATTCATATTATGGATGATGGAAAAATAGTTAAGACTGGGGATAGCAAGATAGCAAGTATACTAGAAGAAAAGGGTTATGATTGGATAAAAGAATAGTAAATAAAAGTTACCAAAATAGGTATACACCTATTTCGTTAGCTTTTAAGATTTAAGTCAAGAGAAAAAATTCTATTGTTATTAGACTAATAGAAATGGATAAAGTTTTTTAACGGTGACATTTATTTTTTTATTGTTCGCATTTAATGTAACGATACCTTCGATTAATAAATAATCTTGTACTTTGTAATATTTCAAAAAATCTTCTCGATGATCACCCCAAAGTAAAAGTATAATTTCATTTTTCGAGTTTTTTTGACGACTAGTTGGAAATTCTACTTTTATTTCAATTGTTTCATAATCTTTAAACATTAGATGAATTGGAGGTTTAACCACTTTTACGATAAAAAAAGCGTGGTTCATATTTTCTTTTTTTTTATTAAGTTGCAATAATAGAAGCCTTTGTCTTTTTAATTTCTTCTAATGTTTTAAGCATTATTTCAAAATACTCTTGGAAATAAAAATCTAATTCTAAAATTTCCCTCGGATTAATATCTAATATCTGATAAGTATATTGAATTGAAGATTTAAAATTTGGTGTATCATTTATAACTTCGATAAAAGCTAATCGTTCACTTATTTGAAGACTCCAATCAAAAAATCCTGTAATTTGACGAAATATTTTAAAAAACAATATAGAAAACATTAAAGTTTTTGCTTTTTGCCCTGAAAGTTTTTCACAAAGGCCAATAATTTCTTCAGATTTCCAAGCACGGGAACTGCCTGTAGCAAATATTTTATTTTGAGCTTCTTTAATCGATAAACTTTTAATACAGAAATAAGCAGCGTCCTGTGTGTCAATATAAGCAATAGCGGGTGATTTTGACGTAACTAAAATAGGTTTTTGTTCTAGAAGCGGTAATGCATATTGATTGATAAGTGATTGAAAAAATCCGGCATATTTAAAAATTGTAAAAGTTAAACCCGAACTTTTAATAAGTTTTTCTACTCTATACTTCATTTCCATTAGAGTAATATAAGGATACTTTTCTGAATTTAAAATAGATAAAAATATAAACCGTTTTATATTTATTAATTTTGATAATTCTATTATAATTAGTTTTCCGTACCAGTCAACATTTATTATACTGCTATTATCATTTTCCTCCGTGACTTTTGTTGTTGCTGCATCAATGACAGCTGTAACACCTTGAAAAGCAGCAGGTAAAGTTTCTGGTAAAGTTAAATCTCCATAAACTAACTCAGCTCCCCATTCCTTCAAAAAATTGGCAGCTCTTTTATTCCTAACAATACAACGAACTTGGAAACCATTTTCTAATGCTTTTCGAACAATTTGTCGTCCTAAAGTTCCTGTTCCTCCTAAAATAAGTAATGTCATAGTTCTATAAGTATAATAATGAATTTTTAAAACTTATGTAAGATAAAAAAAAAAGGAAAGTAAATTAGTGAATTTTTCTTATATACTAACTTAATAGAAAAATTTATATTGTTTTAGTATATAATATAAATTATTATCTAAATTTTGCTTTTGACTTTAATAGAGTTAATATATTAATAATTTTAAACTAATTTGTATTAATCTAGGGTGTATAAACTCTTTTACTGAATTTCGCTAAAATTTCAATTTATCATTAAAAAGGTAGTAATAAAAAGGAGTATGAAATGATTTTTTGGGATAATTTATTACGTTATCCAAGGTTTTTTATATCATCGATGTTTGGATTAATTTTAATATTATTAAGTCCTTTTATTAATCAGTCAAAAAAGTTTAACAGGAAAGTAATTTTTTTTTTTCTTAGCATCATAATTGTATTATTCTATATCCTAAAACAAATGGTTAGTTTAGAATAGTTTATTACACTTGTTATTATATCTTAAGGTAACTAATTTATGTCAACTAAACAAGCTTTAAATTTAAGTTGGTGTCAAGGGGAAGTGAAACGTGACAGAATAAATAATTTGATCTATCGTCTACAAATGAAATACCCTACTAGTAAGGATTTAGTTCAATTATACACCTCTGTAAGAGGAAATCGAGCGGTGAAATCTCGCTCTATTTCTAAAGTAATTGAAATTAATAATTTAATTGACGATGTTAAGCAAGAAAAATATATTAAAACTTATGGAGTAGAGAATGTTTATAAAAAGGTTCCTCAAAAAACTAAATTAGCAACATTTGATAGATTTAAATTAGATAACCGCATTAACTATGAAGGTTATGATGAGTACGGTGAGAAAAAAAAAATAAGAAAAATGGGAAGAATTAATGAAGACGATGAGAATGACATTGTATTACGTTGGTTAAAAGCCTCTAGAATGGAGAAGCTAAGAAAAAAATCCCCGAATGATGTTAGATATAAACAATATTTAAAGCAACAAAAAGAACGAGAAACAAAAAAGTATGATAAGAAACAATTAAAGAAATCTAAAAGACATAAAGGAGAAAACGCTCCACGAGACTTAAATCCGCAAATAATTAATAGACTTAACAATCCTTTTAAGTATATTCGAGAAATTCATAATAAGGAATTTTACATTCATACAGGAGCTTTTTCTTTATTTGATACATTGGTACGTAGTCAAATTTCTTCAATATTTGGTTATCCTGGTGGAGCAATATTACCTATTTATGATGAATTATTCTTTTGGGAAGAGAAAAATCTTATTAAACATTATCTTGTTAGACATGAACAAGCCGCTACTCATGCGGCTGATGGTTATAGTAGAGCTAGTGGAAAAGTAGGTGTTTGTTTTGCAACTTCTGGACCAGGGGCAACTAATTTAGTTACTGGGATTGCGACAGCTTATATGGATTCAATTCCTATGATAATAATAACTGGTCAAGTCGGAACTCAATTTTTGGGAACAGATGCTTTTCAGGAAATTGATATTTATGGAATAACGCTATCAATGGTTAAACATTCGTATATAATTACGGAAGCTAGGTTTCTATCTAAAATCGTCACAGAGGCAATTTATGTTTCTCAAAATGGACGACCAGGTCCTGTTTTAATCGATATACCAAAAAATATAGGGTTAGAAAAAATAAGAAAATTTAAAACGTGTGACGAGATAACGGTTCATAAAGTTTTAGGTTGGCGATATCAGATTGCCAATCAAACTGATGCAATCTATACAGCTTTACATAGGCTTTCAGGTAGCTTAAGACCTCTTTTATATATTGGAGGTGGGGTTATAAGCTCTAATGCAACTGCAGAGTTATATCATTTTGCACATTATTTTAGAATTCCTGTTACTACTACTCTAATGGGTAAAGGTGCTTTTAATGAAAATGATAGATTATGTTTAGGAATGTTAGGTATGCACGGTACCGCATATGCAAATTTCGCTATTGGAAATTGTGATTTACTTATTGCTGTTGGTGCAAGATTTGACGATAGAGTTACTGGAAAATTACAAGATTTTGCCTGTAAAGCATTTATAATTCATATGGATTGTGATGAGTCAGAAATTGGAAAAAATAAAACTATTGGACTTGGTATTATTGGCGATATTAAGGTTATTTTATCAGAATTTTTATTGATCATGAAGCGACCAGAATACAAATGGTACAAAAAACCTCTTCGCAAAGTATTTAAAAAATGGTATTCACAGACTGATGAATGGAAAGAAGGATTTCCATTAAAAGCACTTCCATCAGGTGATACTTTGTTACCTCAAGAGGTTATTAAAAAAATAACTGCTCTCGAGCCTAATGCAATAATTACGACTGACGTGGGTCAGCATCAAATGTGGGCCGCACAATATTTAAAATGCAAACCTCGTAATTGGCTTTCTAGTGCTGGTTTAGGAACGATGGGGTTTGGTTTACCCGCTGCAATAGGAGCAGCGGTAGCACAAAATAAAAAAAAGGTTATTTGTATCACTGGTGATTCGAGTTTTCAAATGAATTTACAAGAATTAGGGACTCTTTCGAAATATAATTTACCGATTAAAATGATTATTATTAATAATCATTGGCAAGGTATGGTAAGGCAATGGCAAGAGACCTTTTACGAACAGCGTTATTCTCATTCAAGTATGATAGAAGGAGAACCCAAATTTAATTTGTTAGCAAGTGCTTATGGTATTAAAAGCCTCTATAGCGAACGTCGATCGCAAATTAGTAAGACACTGAAAGAAGCATTATCTTATACAAGTACTAGTTTACTTGAATGTAATGTTTTAGAAAAAGAAAATTGTTATCCTATGGTAGACCCGTCTAAAGGTAACACTGAAATGTTTTTAACACGTCAGCTATCAACGACAAAAGAGGGTTTTATAATAAATAAAGAAGAGGAAAAGAAAAAAGAAAGCTCGTCTCTTTTCGAAGAAACAAAAATAATACCTGATGCTGTAGGAAATTTAATTCATCTTGTAAAAGCACAAACGGAATATGTAAAAATAAAAGATCATTATACAGAAGTACTACTAGAAAAAAAATGCCTAACTCCTCGTCAAGAAGAACATATGTTATCAGTATTGCGAACTTTGAAATATGAAGAAAATAGATGTGAAGTTAGATGGAATCTCGAATAAATTTTATATAATATAAGTTAAGCTAATCTTGAATAATACTCAATTACTAACATATCATTGATTTTAAATGACAGATCCTTCTGAGTTACCAGCCTATTAATTTTAGCAGTTAAAGATTGCTGATCGAATTTTAAATGACTAGTTGAAACGTTATCAGTTATATAGTTTATTTGACTTAAATTTGTCTTTAGTAAATTAGTTATTTTAGACTTTGACGAAAAACTAATAATGTCATTAGGTCGACATTGAAAACTAGGTATATTTACTTTTTTTTTATTTACTAATACATGCCCGTGACTTACAAATTGCCTTCCTGCGGGTATTGTTGGAACTAATCCTAAGCGAAAAATTATATTATCCAGCCGCATTTCCAAAAGTTGCATTAACAGAAAACCTGTTAGACCTTTTCTTCGTCTAGCTTCTTTAACATAAGTTAATAATTGCGATTCAGTTATTCCATAATTATAACGTAATTTTTGTTTTTCATTTAATCTAATTTTATACGCAGATGATTTGGACTTCTTCTCCTCATTATTTCCTCTTTGTTGTTTATTTTTCTTTTTTATTATTATTTTTCTTGTTAAACCTGGTAATTGTCCTAGTTTTTTAATTATTTTTAATCGTGGTCCTCGGTAACGTACCATTTGAATTAACTTAAGTATTTTACTAATATTTTAGATAAAAATTCTAATAACCTTAAAATTTAGGTCTGGTTTCTTTTAAGTACAATAATTAAATATAAATTGCTTCTCGTTCGATTAAATAGTATAATTAGGTTTCAAAGTTATATAGGGCTTGTAGCTCAGTGGACTAGAGCGCGTGGCTACGAACCACGGTGTCGGGAGTTCGAATCTCTCCTAGCTCAAGAATTAACTACTTTTTTATCAATTGGTATAAAAATTATTCGTATCAATAAATAATAACTTTTGGGGTATAGCCAAGCGGTAAGGCAGTGGACTTTGACTCCGCCATTCGTAGGTTCGAATCCTCCTACCCCAGTCTTGTAATTAGCTATAGATATTCCCCTATTTTAACAATAAATAGGGGAATATAATTTTTATAGTATTTTAAGAATATCTATGAATATAAGATTTTTCGTTAAACTTTTGCTAACAACTCGAAATTTAATTTTGAACTGGCTACGATTAATTTTTTAATACCTTCCATTTTATTAACGTTCTCTATCCAATAATTTATAATTTCATTATAACCATTTAAGATATCAATAGAATCTTCTTTTGATATCCAAGGTTTACACGATAATTCTTCCTTCAATAACTGCCAACCGTTTTCTCTAGGCCAGAAAAAAAACGTTGTCAATGGTAAAGTTTGATTGCTTTGGAGTTTTTTATCAACAGCTAATCCAAGATAATTTTTACTCCAAATAATTTTAAAGACATATCCATAGTGTTGTGGTGACTTTTTATAAAAGCTCATTACTGAAAAAAGTGTATTTAAAATATAGAGGATTTACGTAATAAATTTTTTACAACTTCCGTTGGTTGAACTCCATTTTTTAATCGACTGATTGTTCGCTCACAATTAATATTTAAAGTTTTTGTGATTGGATTATAAAAGCCTAATTCCTCTAAAGCTTTTCCGTCACGTTTCGTTCTAACGTCCATCACTACAATTTTATAAAATGGCTGTTTTTTACGACCAGTACGTTTAAATCTTATTTTCAACATCTTAATTTATTTTTAATTTTATAAGTTTGTTTATGTAAAGTTAATAGAATCTAAAGTTCTTATTATCCACTCTAAGCAGAGAAATGCGCACATAGCAGACATATCCATTCCTAATATAATTGGTAATAAATTTTTAAATTGTTTCAAAAAAAACTCTGTAGAAAATATTAAAGTATAAATTGGATGAATATAAGGATTAATATTTGGAAACCATTGTATGGATAACCTTAATGTTAAAATCCAATAATATTGTCTAAGAAAAACTTTTATAAAATAAATAATGAAATTCATAATATCGCGTATTTCAAAATCTAAAGGATTGAAATCTTGAGGTGGCTCGAATCTTCCAGTTTCCAAAGCTAATTTGAAAATGTTTTCCATATTTTTTTGATGTCGGTTTATTTAAAATAGTAATTACCTATTTATTTTTATTCTATCTTTTAATCTTCTGATTGAGACTAATAATATATTATATAGTCTTAATCAAGTTTAGATAAAATTTAAAAATTTTATAAAAACTTGGCATTTATATATAATTAAATTATATACTATTATATAGTATATATATAATATATATAAACTATAATATCAGATTTTTTAAACATAATAAAATAAAACAAGATTTTATGAATAATAACTATAATTATAAAAATTCAACTAAGCATAAATTTAGATGGGGATTTTATCTAGAAAATGAAATTTTAAATGGGCGTGGAGCAATGATTCTTTTAATAATAGTAATAATAATAGAAGGTTCTACACATAAAACTATAATAGACTTATTAATCTAAGAGGTAAACGATTCAATTCAATAAATTTATTTGGCTCTACCCAAAACTGTCGACCACTAGCTTCTATAATGGCATATTCCATTAGATAGAAATTATAAAACCAATTAATAGTTTTTCAAATTTCTGGAGACTATCAAATAGTTTCTATGTCTTGATCTTCAGAAGAGATTAAAAAGTCCTGGCATAAGCTATTTTCCCAAAGGACTCCTCCTTAAGTATCGTAGCTGTTATAGCGTTTCACCATTGAGTTCGAAATGGATCAATGTGGTTCCACTATCCTTTAAACACCAAGACAATATTTTAAAGCTAAAAAATAGTTCAAGTCCTCGATCTATTAGTACATCTCAGCTTAATATATTACTACACTTCTACTTGATGCCTATTCAAACGGCTAGTCTTGCCGTGATCTTACTTGTTTTCACAATGAGAGTACTCATCTTGAGGTGGGCTTCCCACTTAGATGCTTTCAGCGGTTATCCTTTCCATGCGTGGCTACCCAGCGTTTACCATTGGTATGATAACTGGTACACCAGCGGCATGTTCTTCTCGGTCCTCTCGTACTAAAGAAGAATCCTCTCAATACTCTAACGCCTACACCGGATATGGACCGAACTGTCTCACGACGTTCTGAACCCAGCTCACGTACCGCTTTCATGGGCGAACAGCCCAACCCTTGGGACGTACTACCGCCCCAGGATGCGATGAGCCGACATCGAGGTGCCAAACCTCCCCGTCGATGTGAACTCTTGGGGGAGATCAGCCTGTTATCCCTAGAGTAACTTTTATCCGTTGAGTGACGACTTTTCCACTCAATATCGCCAGATCACTAAGACCGACTTTCGTCTCTGTTCGACTTGTAGGTCTCACAGTCAAGCTTCCTTTTGCCTTTATACTCTTCGATCGATTTCTGACCGATCTGAGGAAACCTTTGTACGCCTCCGTTACCTTTTAGGAGGCGACCGCCCCAGTCAAACTGCCCGCCTGAAACTGTTCCCTGACCGGCTAACGATGCAAGGTTAGAATTCTAGTTTTATAAGAGTGGTATCTCACTGATGGCTCAATTAATCCCGTAAGATTAACGTCCCAGCCTCCCACCTATGCTGCGCAAATAAAACCCGAAACCAATTTCAAGTTACAGTAAAGCTTCATAGGGTCTTTCTGTCCAGGTGCAGGTAGTCCGCATCTTCACAGACAAGTCTATTTCACCGAGTCTCTCTCTGAGACAGTGTCCAAATCGTTACGCCTTTCGTGCGGGTCGGAACTTACCCGACAAGGAATTTCGCTACCTTAGGACCGTTATAGTTACGGCCGCCGTTCACCGGGGCTTCAGTTATTAGCGTCGTCATAAACTAACCAACTTCTTTAACCTTCCGGCACTGGGCAGGCGTCAGCCCCCATACGTTGTTTTACAACTTAGCGGAGACCTGTGTTTTTGGTAAACAGTCGCTTGGACCTTGTTATTGCAACCTAAAAGGTACCCCTTTTCCCGAAGTTACAGGGCTATTTTGCCGAGTTCCTTAGAGAGAGTTATCTCGCGCCCTTTGGTATACT